AAGAATGGAAATGGAATCACGCTCTGTAGGATTTGAACCTACGACATCGGGTTTTGGAGACCCGCGTTCTACCGAACTGAACTAAGAGCGCTTAATTTTCATAAAGAATTTTACGTGACCCCAATACATCGTGCATGCATATACTATATCAATATATCAATATATATTGATATATTGATATTGAGTATGTATGTCCAATTTGAATCGTGATCCCCTGTTACTGCTCATACGATAACTAATAGTTAGGGATAGGGATGACAGGATTTGAACCCGTGACATTTTGTACCCAAAACAAACGCGCTACCAAGCTGCGCTACATCCCTTTCAATTGGTTTCCAGTGTCATTGGAAAGAATCTTTGTTTTGTTTTCCACATTTTTTCTTTTCTCCGTTGATATGATATATATATATATCATCCTGCCATTTTTTTTCTTTCTTTTTAGTTTCATATCCTATATTATAGGATATGAAACTAAAAAGAAAAATATTCTATAGAATCTATAGAACAAAGAATCTATACAATAAGAATAAAATAAGAATATTTAATTAATTAATTAATTAAAAAATAGAATATATAGAGTATAATAATAAAAAGAATAATCTATATAAAAATAAAAAGAATATTCTAGAATATAGAATTTCTACTCTATATAATAATAATAGTAATAGAATTAAGAATAATCAAATTCTTATAATAATCAAAATTATAATAATAAAAGACTTATTATATTATGAAATTAAAAGAAATAGGAAATTCCCCTAAAACGGAAAAATCTTTTTAGGGAATGCTCGGGCAGAAATAGACCTTTTTTTTGTTAAAAAAAAAGATATCTAATGAATCGTTGTACATTTCAATTTGAATTAGGAATTCTGACGACAACAAATACAAGTGGTTATTAACTAAATAACCATCTGATCATATTCCTATATGTAATTATGTATTAAAATTTACAATAAAGAATAAAAAGAAGGAGGATTTTAAATGCGAGATCTAAAAACATATCTCTCCGTGGCACCAGTGGTAAGTACTCTATGGTTCGGGGCTTTAGCGGGCCTCTTGATAGAGATCAATCGTTTATTCCCAGATGCATTGATATTCCCCTTTTTTTCATTCTAGTTATTGGCACGGGAAGGGGTGAAGAAGATTAGAGATCCAATCAAATATCTGTGATTAACCCCCTCTTCTTTATTTCTTTTTTTTTTAGAATTAGAATAGAATAAGTTAGAAAAGAGAAAGAATAAAGGTGGATTCGGCCTCAGCGAAACTCGGAATCTGGCCCAGGCTTCAATTCCATTTCTATTAATAATAGAGTGAGACCAGAAATGGAAATGGAATGGCTAGGGCGGGGCAACAATATCATACAAGAGACTTAAATGAAAACTGAAATACTGTACTGTGATTCGAAATATAGTTCGAAATCATTGTATTACTTAATTATTACTGTACTATTGTACTATATTAATACTATATTAATTACTGTACTATATTAATTGGAACGAAATCTTTCATAATTTGATTTCAAATTCTCAACTTCTACTTTTTTTTGTTCCTTTCTTCTTCTTCGCTTCGAATCCGAAAATAGAAGAATTAAGTGAATCAAAAACCCAAAGGAGGTTCATGGCCAAGGGTAAAGATATCCGAATAACGGTTATTTTGGAATGTACCAGTTGTGCTCAAAATAGTTTTAATAAGGAATCAACAGGTATTTACAGATATATTACTCAAAAGAATCGACACAATACGCCTAGTCGATTGGAATTGAGAAAATTCTGTCCCTGTTGTTGCAAACATATGATTCATGCAGAGATAAAGAAATAGATAAAATTAATCGCGTCTGTGTCACCCTTCCAAAGGAACATGAAAAATGATCTATTTTTCATATATATTCTATAAATTATATATAGAACTTTTTATAACATATATTTCATTATATAACAACATATATTAAAAAAAATAAATAATAAATAAATAAAAAGAAAAATATAAATAAAACAAATCCTTTTTTGTAAGAAATAGGATTTTCGGGATAGGAATAAACAAACTATGGATAAATCTAAGCGACTCTTTCTTAAATCCAAGCGATCTTTTCGTAGGCGTTTGCCCCCGATTCAATCGGGGGATCGAATTGATTATAAAAACATGAGTTTAATTAGTCGATTTATTAGTGAACAAGGAAAAATATTATCTAGACGCGTGAATAGATTGACCTTAAAACAACAACGATTAATTACGATTGCTATAAAACAAGCTCGTATTTTATCTTCGTTACCTTTTCTTAATAATGAAAAAAGATTTCTTAATAATGAAAAACAATTTGAAAAAAGCCAGTCGACCGCTAGAACTAGTACTACTGGTCTTAAAAAAAAAAAAAAATAACTCTTCAATTGAATTCAAATTTGAATCTAAACTCAAATCAAATGTGGATTGATGTTTTGTTCGAAAACTACGACAATCCAATTTGGGTTGTTGTGTTGTAAGAAAAAAAGATAATCGGTGAAGAAGAATAAATCTTTTTTTTTATTGAGCGTGGTTGTTCATTTTGATGATTTTATCATAATCAAATCATATGAATTCTATTTTATCATACAAATCTCTACTCTATTACCTTCCCGGAGTTCAGTCTCCGGGGAATTTTTATTTTATGATCTCGTTGGCAATCATAAAAAGACAATTTCCTTTTAATATAGCTATTTGTGCAACTATTTTACGATTAAGAAGCAATTGCCTCTTGTACAGATTATACATTAAATTATGATAACTGTGGTATATTTTTTTTGGATTCTTACCAATTACTGCATTTATTCGACTGATCCACAAACCGCGAAAATCTCTTTTTTTCCTATCTCTATCCCGATGAGCCGAAACCAAAGCTTTTATTTTTTGTTGAGTAATAGTTCGAGTAAGTCTTGAATGAGCCCCGCAAAAGCTTGAAGTAAATAAACGAATTTTTGTCCTCCGTTTCCGAACTATATATCCTCGTTTAATTCTGGTCATTGAATAAATGAGACTTTGATGAATAACTATTTGATTTCTTTTCTTTCAGTTATTCTTTTCCCCTTCCTAGTCTATTAATAACAAAAATATATTCTTCCAATGTATAAAATTAAAATTCCAAAGGCTTTTGCTACTATAACCAACCTTCCCAACCACGATTTTTTTTCTTTTTATTTCTAAGCATTTAACCTCGAAATAAGAAATTGTATTGATACTAGGTATCAAAAAAACATAGTAAATTAAATAGAAATAGAGAAAGAAATGGTGGGTTCCATCGTTTCTATAATTACTTTTTAAACGGCGAGGTCCTCTATATACACCGGAGCCCCTTCCTTCATTTAATCAATGTTATTGTTAACTTGTATAGTTCACATTCTTTGGCTCTACTTATGAAATATCTAGTAATAGGTCTTTCACAACGAAATCTAGCTATACAGTAACGGCATTTAAGTATGAAGATTAGCTGGGTAGTTGACCCTCTTAGTCCGTTCTTGCAAAAATAAGGGCATCATTTTTCCGCTTTTTAATTGAAATAGGATTTTCCCCGCTTAATGGATAACCATTTGCTACCAATGGGGAAGTCTTTCTCATCTTAAATTGCAAATTGAGGTGATTGGGTTTGCACCAATCGAAACCATAAATTTGATACACAATAGAAGAATATATATATATTTAATATATTTTTTTAGATTTTTTTTTTTAAGTTAAGATAGTGAATGAAAGAACTCCATTCACACTATCTTAACCGATCACCGATACTGGAATAATTTATTTCCTTTCTTTTGTCTTAGTCTATGATCTGAACGAGTCGCACATACACCCTAATACACGTTCCTCGGCGCTGAGGGCATCCCCGAAGAGCGGGGGATTTCGTGACATTTCGGATTGGCTGTCTTGTGTTTCTAATAAGTTGTTTCATAGTTGGCATGGTGAGTCGTATAGATAATGAGCTGGTTTAGATCAATCCTAACCCGATTTAATGAATTAATCTATTTAATGAATAAATAGATTAATTCATTAAATCGGGTAATAAGATTAAGAAGATAAATAAAAAATAAAATCTCAAATCGTGTAGTTGCGAAAAATCCGTGGTGCAAATTTTTTATTCAACCGCTACAAGATCAACAATTCCGTGGGCTTGGGCTTCTGCTGCTGACATAAAAACATCCCTTTCCATGTCTTCGGATATAAGCCATAGGGGTTTGCCTGTTCTTTGTACATAAACCCTTGTGATAGTTTCGCGCAGTTTCAGTAGTTCTTCCGCTTCCAGGATAAATTCTCCGGTTTGTGCCTCATAAAAAGAACTAGCGGGTTGATGGATCATTACCCTGATGATAGAACATCATAAAGGTTTTCTCTATCTCGCATGATAAGGCGAGAGGAATAAATAATAATAAAAAAAAAACAAACAAAGATAGAATTGAAGAACTGTACAGGCATCTTTTGCCTAAAGCATACGGCTTTACTATGAATTTATTTTGACCTTCCATCGAATAAATAGAAAATATACTGGGCCTATCAGACCCAGATCATTAAATGATCCAATAACCATCCCTCCTTTTTTAGAGTATTTCAAAAAATACTATGATGGTTCCCTTGCTTTATTATTTCGTCTGTTATTCAGCAATTTCCAAGTTTCGTTTTTTTCTTTCATATTCTTTCATAACATAACATAAATATTGTTAAAAGCTTTCCGGTGTGAAAACTGAAAACAAAAAACTTTGTGACACTGAAATAGTAGGCTCCCGATAGATCAGATAAAATTGTAAATACGCTTTTTTCATAGTACTTTTTCGATACAAAATCGAATGGTTTTGAAAAAAAAAATTTGCATATCGAACTCGAAGTGCCATGCTATTATTACTTAATATTCATATGGCGAAGGCATAGTCTTTTATTTGAGAAAGAAAAGACTCATTGGCACCAAGCGTGAGGGAATGCTAGACGTTTGGTAATTTCTCCTCCTGCCAAAATAAAGGATCCCATTGAAGCGGCTAATCCCATGCATACTGTCTGTACATCTGGTTGTACAAATTGCATAGTATCATAAATAGCTATTCCGGGTATTACCCATCCGCCCGGAGAGTTTATAAACAGATACAAATCTTTGTTATCGTGCTCTATACTGAGATAGACCATAAGGCCAATAAGTTGATTCGATATTTCACTATCAACCTCTTGGCCTAAAAAAAGTAGTCTTTCCCGATAAAGTCGGTTGATTAGGATACAATTTTATCCCTTAAGAGCCGTACATGCACCTTTTGATGCATACGGTTCACCAAAAATCGCAAAAAGGAATCAATGTGTAAATTTCAACGCTCTTTCCTTTTTCATAATGGACTTTTTCGAACTTCTAACGAAAGGTCTTTTTCTTACATTTTTCAAGAAAGACGACTTTTGACCCCTTATATCTATATTATATATCTATATTTATATATCTATATTATATCTATATTAATCTATATTATATTATAATAGAATATAAGAAAAAAAAAATACTGTACTAACCTTATTGAACTAACTTCTCATTGATGTATTGTTTTCATCGAGATCGGATCCAAATCGCAATGTAATTTTCTTGTTTCTGAATGAGCTTCTTCAATTCTTTAATTCTTTTAGGTTTCTGTTCCTACTCGGAGTAAAGATCTGCCCGATTTGGATTTGCACATATAGGACAAATACTGCAATACCACGTCTTTTTGATACGACTTCCCTTTTTCTGAATTTCTTATTTCATGTTTTCTGCAAAATATATGACATGATAAAAGTAGTAATCGTAGATATATTACCAATTGGTTTTTTTTCTAAACAGAGCCTGGATGCTTCACTTTATTGGTCCAACCAAGCCAACCATAAATTATTCTAAATTTAGAATAGTAATCTGGATACCCCCCCAAAAAAACCAAAAAATCGATCTAATTGCACTTCATTACACTTCACGCTCAAAATTTTTGATGATTCAATCAATCTTTTGGGGGGTGAAAGAGAGGATATCTCGATCGGGGGAGAGAACGGGGAAATCCCATATGGCTCAATATATCTGAAAAGTCACACTATATGTCAACCCAAGATGCATCTTCCTCTCCAGGACTTCGAAAGGGTACTTTTGGAACACCAATAGGCATTAAATGGAGAAAAAGAATGGAGTAGAATATCTCACTTTGATGTGGAAACGTAAGAATGGGTTTATTGTGTTAAAAAAGATTTGTCTTTATCATATTGTATTTATAAATCATAAATAAAAAGGGAAGACCAAATGAATAAAGGAAAGTTCTTACGAATAGGTCCTTTGAGTGATAAACAAATATGTCTGCATTCATTGATATAAACACTCATATAAAATAGGGCAACCCCCCCCCACCATTGCGTATTGTTACTTATCGGGTATAGAATAGATCTGCTTCTTTTTGTTCCTACGAAGATAATTGTTCCATTATTACTAAAAAACTAGAACAAATATTAATCCTTTACCCGAGAGAATCTACTGAAAAAGGGGGGGTCCATAGTATAATTTTTTCCAGTGCAATAAAGTTACATAGTGTCTATTTTTTGTTGATATAAGAGGTATTCTCATGGGTTTGCCTTGGTATCGTGTTCATACCGTTGTATTAAATGATCCCGGCCGTTTGCTTTCTGTCCATATAATGCATACAGCTCTGGTTGCTGGTTGGGCCGGTTCGATGGCTCTATATGAATTAGCAGTTTTTGATCCCTCTGATCCTGTTCTTGACCCAATGTGGAGACAGGGTATGTTCGTTATACCCTTCATGACTCGTTTAGGAATAACCAATTCGTGGGGCGGTTGGAGTATCACAGGGGGGACTATAACGAATCCGGGTATTTGGAGTTACGAAGGTGTGGCCGGGGCACATATTGTGTTTTCGGGCTTGTGCTTTTTGGCGGCTATCTGGCATTGGGTCTATTGGGATCTGGAAATCTTTTGTGATGAACGTACAGGAAAACCTTCTTTGGATTTGCCAAAAATTTTTGGAATTCATTTATTTCTTGCAGGGGTGGCTTGTTTTGGTTTTGGCGCATTTCATGTAACAGGATTGTATGGTCCTGGAATATGGGTGTCCGATCCTTATGGACTAACCGGAAGGGTACAACCCGTAAATCCCGCATGGGGTGTGGAAGGTTTTGATCCTTTTGTTCCGGGGGGAATAGCCTCTCATCATATTGCAGCAGGAACATTGGGCATATTAGCGGGCCTTTTCCATCTTAGTGTGCGTCCACCCCAACGTCTATACAAAGGATTGCGTATGGGAAATATTGAAACCGTCCTTTCCAGCAGTATCGCTGCTGTCTTTTTTGCAGCTTTTGTTGTTGCTGGAACTATGTGGTATGGTTCAGCAACTACCCCGATTGAATTGTTTGGTCCCACTCGTTATCAATGGGATCAGGGATACTTCCAGCAAGAAATATATCGAAGAGTTGGTGCTGGGCTAGCCGAAAATCAAAGTTTATCAGAAGCTTGGTCTAAAATTCCTGAAAAATTAGCTTTTTATGATTACATCGGCAATAATCCGGCAAAGGGGGGATTGTTTAGAGCGGGCTCAATGGACAATGGAGATGGAATAGCCGTCGGTTGGTTAGGACATCCTATCTTTAGAGATAAAGAGGGGCGTGAACTTTTTGTACGTCGTATGCCTACTTTTTTTGAAACATTTCCGGTTGTTTTGGTAGACGGAGACGGAATTGTTAGAGCCGATGTTCCTTTTCGAAGGGCAGAATCGAAGTATAGTGTCGAACAAGTAGGTGTAACTGTTGAGTTCTATGGTGGCGAACTCAATGGAGTCAGTTATAGTGATCCCGCTACTGTGAAAAAATATGCTAGACGTGCTCAATTGGGTGAAATTTTTGAATTAGATCGTGCTACTTTGAAATCGGATGGTGTTTTTCGTAGCAGTCCAAGAGGTTGGTTTACTTTTGGACATGCTTCGTTTGCTCTGCTCTTCTTTTTCGGACACATTTGGCATGGTGCTAGAACCTTATTCAGAGATGTTTTTGCTGGTATCGACCCAGATTTGGATGCTCAAGTAGAATTTGGAGCATTCCAAAAACTTGGAGATCCAACTACAAGAAGACAAGTAGTCTGATAGAACATTCTTTTGTTCCTTTTCGACTTTATTTTATTTTGTTTTTGTTGTGATTTGAATTTGACATAGGGAACCGGATAAATCTTGATTTGAATCATTGCATTTTGTTTTACTCTTGTTCTTTCTTTTTCTTTATCCGGGAGAGGATCCCCCAAAAACAGGTATGAAAGCTATAATTGTAAACCACGATCAAATCTATGGAAGCATTGGTTTATACATTCCTCTTAGTCTCGACTTTAGGAATAATTTTTTTCGCTATCTTTTTTAGAGAACCCCCTAAAGTTCCAACTAAAAAGATGAAATGATTTTTAATTATCTCAATTGAAGTAATGAGCCTCCCAATATTGAGATATTGGGAGGCTCATTACTTCAACTAGTCCCCATGTTCTTCGAATGGATCTCTTAGTTGTTGAGAGGGTTGCCCAAAAGCAGTATATAAGGCATACCCAGTAAAACTTACAAGTAAACCAGATATAGAGATGGCAACTAGGGTTGCTGTTTCCATTATTATATAATTTCAAGACCACAATGGATCTGATAAGATCCTTTATTTACAGCGGAATGGTATACAAAGTCAACAGATCTCAATGAATAAAAAATAGGACTTATGGCTACACAAACCGTTGACGGTAGTTCTAGATCTGGTCCAAGACGAACTGTTGTAGGGGATTTATTGAAACCATTGAATTCAGAATATGGTAAAGTAGCTCCGGGGTGGGGAACTACTCCTTTGATGGGTGTTGCAATGGCTCTATTTGCGATATTTCTATCTATTATTTTGGAGATTTATAATTCGTCCATTTTACTGGACGGAATTTCTATGAATTAGATTCACAAGAACCGACTAACTAGCTTTTCAATAGAAAGTCAAGTTAAGCATTTAGGTCTTTGATTTTTAGCCCATTCCTTTTTGATTTGGTAGTTCGACCGTGGAATTTCTTTGTTTCTGTATTTCCGGAATATGAGTGTGTGACTTGTTATAATTGATCCTATTGATAGTACAGAACATAAAATAGATCTGTCATCTTGATAGAGATGGTTTTACCCCATCAGATATTTATTCTAGTATCTGGAGCACGGAATATAGAAAATAGATTCGAAAGTATTAGAACTATGATTCATACTTAATATTTAGACCTCGCAACCGGACTTAAAAATCTTTTTCAAAGAGTTAGAAGTTAAGTTATAATAAATCGAAAGATTTTGATTCTTTCAAACGGCCACCGCTTATCTTTATTTTGATCAAAGGACAAACCTTTCTTTGGATTTTTTTCATTATATCTATTCATTGAATATGTGATGATCCAGTAGTTCTTACTCAGGGAATTTTTGGGCTTAGATTAAAGGTTTTTTTTTCAATCATCGTGGTTCTGGTATGAATCTGAGGTTTTTTTTAATTGATTCATAGGGTCTTAACAAGAGAATTCCTATCAAATAATAAAGAAGACAGCAGTAAAGTCGCATTACACACACAAATAAAAAATAACACAAATAAAAGAAAAAATGAAGTAAATAGAATATTCAAGAGGCCTGTAACGATCAAGATAAAGACGAGTGAGCCGACTTGAGATTTTGGCATTATAACCACAAAGAATAGCTTTCGGATTTCTACTTTTTCTTATCTTCAGAGAAGATTGGAATCATAGGATTAAGTTAAGAGGTTTCAAACTTTCTATTACACATATCCGTTTCCGTTACAACCAGTATTGGGGTATTTCTGTTTGAGCCGTACGAGATGAAATTCTCATATACGGTTCTCAGGGGGGAGTTCCCTTGGTTTACCTATCTCAATAAAGTCTATGATTGGTTCGAAGAACGTCTTGAGATTCAGGCGATTGCCGACGATATAACTAGTAAATACGTTCCTCCTCATGTCAACATATTTTATTGTTTAGGAGGAATTACAC